TTTGTATCGAACGAAAAGCTAGGACTTCAAGATTCTTCTCAGTCTAATTCACTGAAATTCCATCCAGTAGAACAGAAGAATTATAAATCTCTAAAATAATAGATAGGAATACCGCAAATAGCGCCATTGCAACACCCATCAAAGGGGTCGTTCCCCATCCAGGAGCTACTTTACCATATTCGGAATTCAACGGTTTCAATAACTTCCCTACAGTAGTGCTTCTTGGACCAGATCTAGAACTATCTTCAACAGTTTGTGTAGCCATAAATCTTATTTTGTATTCATTACGATCTGTTGACTTTGTATACCATTCCGTTGTAAATAAACGATCTTAGCATAGATCCATTGTGGTCTTTCAATTCTATAATAATGGAAACAGCAACTCTAGTCGCCATCTTTATATCTGGGTTACTTGTAAGTTTTACTGGGTATGCTCTATATACTGCCTTTGGGCAACCCTCTCAACAACTAAGAGATCCATTCGAGGAACACGGGGACTAGTTGACGTAATGAGCCTCCAATTATTTGGAGGCTCATTACGTCAATGAAGATAATGAAAAATTATTTCATTTTTTAGTTGAAATTGTAGGCGGTTCCCGAAAAAAAATAGCGAAAAAAATGATCCCTAAAGTCGATACTAAGAGAAATGTATAAACCAATGCTTCCATAAATTTGATCGTGGTTTACAATTATAGCTTTCATACCTGTTTTGTTTATGTTTACTTAGGAGTATCCCTCCGGATAAAGAACAAAAAAGAGTCAAAGAAACGGCAGCGATTTAAATAAAGATTCCTACAGTACCCTACCTATTAAATAAAAAAAATCGCAAACAGAAACTAAAAGAAAAAAGCAATGTTGCATCAGACTGCTTGTCTTTTTGTAGTTGGATCTCCAAGTTTTTGGAATGCCCCAAATTCCACCTGAGCATCCAAATCTGGATCAATACCAGCAAAAACATCTCTGAAGAGGGTTCTAGAACCATGCCAAATGTGTCCAAAGAAGAAAAGTAGAGCAAACGAAGCATGCCCAAAAGTAAACCACCCTCTTGGACTGCTACGAAAAACACCATCGGATTTCAAAGTAGCACGATCTAATTCAAAAATCTCACCCAATTGAGCCCGTCTAGCATATTTTTTAACAGTTGCGGGATCACTATAACTCACTCCATTGAGTTCACCACCATAAAATTCAACAGTTACACCTACTTGTTCGACACTATATTTAGATTCTGCCCTTCTAAACGGGACGTCGGCTCTAACAATTCCGTCTCCGTCTACCAAAACAACCGGAAATGTTTCAAAAAAAGTAGGCATACGGCGTACAAAAAGTTCACGCCCTTCTTTATTTCTAAAGACGGGGTGTCCTAACCATCCAACAGCTATTCCATCCCCATTGTCCATTGAACCCGCTCGGAATAACCCCCCTTTTGCTGGATTATTACCAATATAATCATAAAAAGCTAATTTTTCAGGAATTTTAGACCAAGCTTCTGATACACTTTGATTTTCAGCTAGTCCAGCACTAACTCTTCGATATATTTCTTGTTGAAAGTATCCCTGATCCCATTGATAACGAGTAGGACCAAATAATTCGATGGGAGTAGTTGCAGAACCATACCACATAGTTCCAGCAACAACAAAAGCTGCAAAAAAGACAGCAGCAATACTACTGGAAAGGACGGTTTCAATATTTCCCATACGTAATCCTTTGTATAAACGTTGAGGCGGACGAACACTAAGATGGAATAAGCCCGCTAATATACCCAACGTCCCTGCTGCAATATGATGAGAGGCTATTCCTCCCGGAACAAAAGGGTCAAAACCCTCCACGCCCCACGCCGGATTTACGGGTTGGACTTTTCCGGTTAATCCATAAGGGTCGGATACCCATATTCCAGGACCAAATAATCCTGTTACATGAAATGCGCCAAAACCAAAGCAAGCCACTCCTGAAAGAAATAAATGAATTCCAAAAATCTTGGGCAAATCTAAAGAAGGTTTTCCTGTACGTTCATCACAAAAAATTTCTAGATCCCAATATACCCAATGCCAAATAGCTGCCAAGAAGCACAAGCCAGAAAACACGATATGTGCTGCGGCTACCCCTTCGTAACTCCAAAGACCCGGATTCGTTATAGTCCCTCCTGTAATATTCCAACCGCCCCATGAATTGGTTATTCCTAAACGAGTCATGAAAGGTATAACGAACATACCTTGTCTCCACATTGGATCAAGAACAGGGTCGGAGGGATCAAAAACTGCTAATTCATATAGAGCCATGGAACCGGCCCAACCAGCAACCAGAGCAGTATGCATTATATGAACCGAAAGCAAACGACCGGGATCATTCAATACAACAGTATGAACACGATACCAAGGCAAACCCATGGAAATACCCCTTTATCAACGAAAAATAGACACTATGTAACTTTATTGCATTGGAAAAAACTATGTTACGGACCTCCCCTTTTTAGGTAATTATTTCCTAGAAAGGATTAATATTTGTTCTATTCTGTTAGTAATAATGGAACAATTCGATTCATAGGAAAAAAGGGAAGCGGATCTATTCTATATCCGATAAGTACCAATACGCAATGGGGGTGAATCCTATTTTATATGAACCAAGATAGCTATTGTTGTTCATCATTCAGAAGCCCGTTCGTAAAAAGTTTCCTTTTATTTTTATTCATTCTCTCTTACTTTACTTTTATTTTATATTTTATTTTAGCTTATTCAACTTATGTATTAAATATGATTAATTTAAATATGATTAATATTAATAAAGTAGGAAAAAAGGATAATATTATTAAAAAAATGAAATCCCAGTCTTACGTTTCCACATCAAAGTGAAATAGAGAACTTCATTCTCTTTTTTTTCATTTCATGCCTATTGGCGTTCCAAAAGTACCTTTTCGAAGTCCTGGAGAAGGAGATACATCTTGGGTTGACATATAGTGCGACTTGTCAGATATATTGGGCTATATGGGATTTCCCCGTTTTCTCCCTCGATCGAGATATCCTCTGTTTCGCCCAAAAAGATTGATTGAATTATCAAAAATTTGTAACGCGAAGCGCAAAAAATAAAGTGGAATTAAATGCAGGGAGTAGTTAGATTGATATTAGATTATCAAAAATTTTTTATGGTTTACGTGATCGGACTAATAAAATTAAGTATCCAGGCTCCGTTTAGCAAAAACCCAATTGATAATTAATATATAATATTTTTATAATTACTACTTAATATGATATGAAAAATTATGATAAAAAATTCTATTAAAAAATACAAAAAATTGAAACAGGGTGATCTAAAACTGTTGATCAAATAATATAATTAAAAATTTGTTGACTATTTGACAGAAGACATGTGAAAGAAATGAATTGAAAAAAAAAAGAAGGAGTAGTAAAAAAAAAGACGCGGTATTTGGTTCATTTGTCCTATATGTGCAAATAAAAATCGGGCAAATTTTTCCTTTTACTCGGAGTAGAGCATAAACCTAAAAAAATGAAAGAAAAAGGAAGAAGCCCATTCAGGAACAAGAAAAAACCATCGCCATTTCAACTGAATCTCGATGAAAAAAAATATCAATGAATCAAGTTTAGTCTGACAGGCCTAATCAATCGTTTTATTATTTTATTATAGGATTATAATATCTAATAAAAGGGGCAAAAACTTTTTTTTCTTTTACTTTTAAAAGGGGAGCAAGCCCTTCCCTTATTAAGTTAGAAAGAAAAGCCTTCTCTGAAAAAACGGGGGGGTTGGAATCGACACATTGATTTTTTCACAATTTTTGTTGAACCGTATGCATCAAAAGGTGCCTGTACGGCTCCTAAGGAATAAAATTTTATCCTAATCAACCGACTTTATCGAGAAAGATTATTTTTTTTAGGCCAAGAGGTTGATACCGAAATCTCGAATCAACTTATTAGTCTTATGATATATCTCAGTATAGAAAAGGATACCAAAGATCTTTATTTGTTTATAAACTCTCCTGGTGGATGGGTAATATCTGGAATGGCTATTTATGATACTATGCAATTTGTGCGACCCGATGTACAGACAATATGCATGGGATTGGCCGCTTCAATAGCATCCTTTATCCTAGTCGGAGGAGCAATTACCAAACGTATAGCATTCCCTCACGCTTGGCGCCAATGAGTTTTTTTATTTTCGAGAAAAAAATACTATGCCTTCGCCATCGGAAATATGAATTAGTTAAGTAATAATAGCATGGCACTTCGAATTCGATATGAAATTTTTTAGATTAAAAAAATTAGATTATATATTGAAAGAGTAGTATGAGATAAGGAGGGGGTATTTCAAATTATATCTTCCCTATTCGGGCACATCTCAGCGTCACAAACTTTGTTTTCACACCGGAAGCTTATTTACAAAATTTATAGTAAAAAAAAAAAAAAAGACACTTTGGGATTGCTGAATCATAGACGGATAAAAAAAATGATATATAAAGCAACGGAACCATCATAGTATTTTTTTAACTCCTATAAAAAAGAAGGATGGTAATTGGATCATTTATGGATCTGCGTATAATACAACCTATGTTTTGTTTTCTTTCGCCGAAAGGAAAGGTCAAAAACGTAAATTCCATTGTGGAGCCGTATGCAATGCACAAAAAAAGCCTGTACGGTTATTCAAATTTCTCTGTTTTTTTGGTTATCTCACCTCATTCTACGAAATAGAAGAACCTTTTCTATTATATCATCAGGGTAATGATCCATCAACCCGCTAGTTCGTTTTATGAGGCACAAACGGGAGAATTTATCTTGGAAGCGGAAGAACTACTAAAACTTCGCGAAACCATCACAAGGGTTTATGTACAAAGAACGGGCAAACCTATATGGGTTGTATCCGAAGACATGGAAAGGGATGTTTTTATGTCAGCAACAGAAGCCCAAGCTCATGGAATTGTTGATCTTGTAGCGGTTCAATAAAAAATAGGAGCGATTTCATGCAAATCTACCAGTGCTAATTTTATATCTTTTTAGATTAAAGGTTTAGTTTCATATTCTCTTCAATATTAAAAAAAATATATTGAAGAGAATCTTCAAGAGAAGTAATTCAGAATTAGCCGGTTAGAACCCATCTAAACCAGCCCATTATTTATATGATTCCGTATGCCAACCATTAAACAACTTATTAGAAATACAAGACAGCCAATCCGAAATGTCACGAAATCCCCAGCGCTTCGGGGATGCCCTCAGCGACGAGGAACATGTACTCGGGTGTATGTGCGACTCGTTTAGATCATAGACTGAAACACAAAAAGGAAATTCTTTTTGAAATATCAAGGATCAGTACCTGTTAATAAAATAGAATGGAGGAACTCGATTCATTATTTCAAAAAGATAGATCATTCATATCTTCTATTGTGTCTGAAACTTATGGTTTACATTGGTGCAAATCCAATCAACTCCATTTTTGAGAAAACCCCCAATGATAACAAATGGTTATCCATTAAGCGGGGGAAATTCCATTTTTTATTAAAAAGATTCCACTCTTGAAAGAAAAAAACGGACTAACAGGGTAAACGACCAAATCAATTTTAAAATGAAATACCGTTACTGTATAAAGTGGATCTCATTGTGAAAGACCTATTACTGGAATATTAATGGGGTAGAGCCAAAGAATGTGAATTGTACAAGTTACCAATAGTATTGATTAATTAAAAGAAGGAGCTCCGGTGTATAGAGAGGACCTCACCGTTTTAGAAGTAACCATAGAAACGATGGAACCCACTATTTATCCATTTCTATTTACTACTTTTTGTAGTTATTATATTTTTTATATCAAGTATCAAGGCAATTTATCCTTTCAAAGCAAAGGAAAATACCTAGCAAAAAATAGTGGTGGGGAAGGTTAGAGTAGCAAAAGCCATTGGAATTTTTTTTTATACATTGGAATAATTCGTTTGGTTATTAATGACTAGTAAAGGGGAAAAGAATAACTAAAAAAAAGAATTAGTTATTCATCAAAGTTTGATTTATTCAATGACTAGAATTAAACGCGGATATATAGCTCGGAGGCGTAGAACAAAACTTCGTTTATTTGCATCAAGTTTTCGAGGGGCTCATTCACGACTTACACGAACTATGACTCAACAGAGAATAAGAGCTTTAGTTTCGGCTCATCGGGATAGGGGTAAAAGAAAAAGAGATTTTCGTCGTTTATGGATCACTCGAATAAATGCCGTAATTCACGAAACGGAGGTATTCTATAGTTATAACCGATTCATACACAATCTGTACAAGAAGCAATTACTTCTTAATCGAAAAATACTTGCACAAATAGCTCTATTAAATAGAAGTTGTCTTTATACGATTTCGAATGAGATCAAAAAATGAGGGGATTGGAAGAAATCCACTAAAATATTTCAAATAGAGTTCTAAGGAGAATAAGCTCGGGGAGGGTAGAGTAGAAATTAGTATTATAAAAAAAAGTCGTCAAAACAAAACGAGGGTATATAGTCGCGAAAAAAAGAGTTATTCTTTTTCTTTTCGATGATTCTTTTCTTTTTTTTTTATGACAGACACAGACGTAACAATCAAATTTTGATTCTTGATTGGATTTGTCGAACAAAATATTAAGCTCTTTTTTAATTCCTTCAGATTGGAATTGTTATTCAATTGAAGAATAAGTCTATTTTTTTCTGGTTCTAAGGCTAGTAGTTCTAGGGGTCGACTCACTTCTTTCAAATTGTTTCTGATTATTAAGAAAAGGTAACAAAGATAAAATACGAGCTTGTTTTATAGCAATAGTAATTAATCGTTGTTGTTTTAAAGTTACTCTATTCACCCGTCTAGATAATATTTTTCCTTGTTCACTAATAAATCGACTAATTAAACTCATGTTTCTATAATCAATTCGATCCCCCGATTGGATCGGGGGCAAACGCCGACGAAAAGATCGCTTGGATTTAGTAAAAGGTCGCTTAGATTTATTCATAATTTTTTTATTCCTTACCTCTAAAATCCTATTTTGATCGGATCAAAATAAAAACGATTTCTATTTCTATATAGGAGAGAGTTTCTATATAGAATTAAGAATATAGGATTAGATTTCTTTCTATTGATTTATTTGTTTATATTTATATATATGTAATAATACGTAGATACTATCATTATTCCTGTTCTTAAAATCAAATTTGACATACAAGTACTCAATTTGATCTATTTCTTTATTTCCCCGTGAATTGTATGTTTATAACAATAGGGACAGAATTTTCTCAATTCCAATCGACTAGGAGTGTTATGCCGATTCTTTTGAGTAATATATCTGGAAATTCCCGCCGATTCTTTCTTAATATCATTTCGAACACAACTGGTACATTCCAAAATAATTGTTACTCGAACATCTTTACCTTTGGCCATGAAACCTCCTTTGGATTTATGATTCACCCCAATCTTCTATTTTCATTTTAGGATCCATAAAGAACAAGAACCAAAAAAATAGAAGCTGTTAATTAACTAAAAAAAATTTCTGAAATATTTCGTTGCAATGAATATTAATTAGTAATTAAATAAAAATAAAATAATAAGCAATACAATGATTTTTTGAAAACTATATTTAAAATCTTTGTACAGTATTTTTTTTAAGTATCTCGTCGGATACTCTTTCCCTAGCAACACTTTTTTTTTCGTTCTATTACTAATTTAATTGGATCCTGAACCCTCGTTTTTATGACCTTTCGCCCCTTTTTTTTTCTAATTATTTTTTTAGAATGAAAATGAATTAAAAAAAAAAGGGGCGAAAGGTCCCCGATCGTTGATCGTATCTCTAAAATATTTTACCCTTTCTGATGTTAATAACTAGAATTAAAAAAAGGGAAATGTTAATGCATCCGGAAATAAACGATTAATCTCTATTAATAAACCTGCTAACGAAACGAACCATAGAGTACTTAGTACCGGTGCTACGGAAAGATATGTTTTTAGATCTCGCATTTGAAATCCTCCTTCTTTCTTCTTTATTGTATTACAATATATATAGTAATATATATAACTATAGATGTACATGTAGTTAAGAAGTTCTTGTATTTGTATACGTAACCCCCCCATTTTCAAAATTAGAATTGAAATATTGTCTACTGGAACGATCTTAGTGATAGAATTTTCCTAAAAAAAAAGTAATTTTTTTAATTATATATATGTTTGTTATCTGTGATATGAGAAAAAAAAAAGAAGGATGTGGAAAACAAGACAGGAATTCTCTACAATGACACTGTAAACCAATTGAAAGGGATGTAGCGCAGCTTGGTAGCGCGTTTGTTTTGGGTACAAAATGTCACGGGTTCAAATCCTGTCATCCCTACCTATTACTGCTCTTCTGAGCAGTAACGAGGGATCTATTTTAGATCTATCTTTTTTTAATAAAATTGGACATACATATAATTCTGAAATTTATGATATACTATGATATAGTATATACGTACAAAATCGATTCGGGTTAAAGAATGTCCTCTTTCTAGCCTTTTTGTTTTTTAGAAAAAACAAGAAAAGCGCTCTTAGTTCAGTTCGGTAGAACGTGGGTCTCCAAAACCCAATGTCGTAGGTTCAAATCCTACAGAGCGTGATGTCACTCTTGTTTATTAGATTGTGTCAAAATTACACTGTTCGCAAATAATTGAGCAGCAATCTGAATTAGACCTCCCGCATATGAAAGCAAGAAGGAGGTCAATCAAAAAAAAGAGATGTTAATTAATCAAAAGTCCAACTGATCACCACGTCTGTATTGTAAATAAGCAGTTACGAATAATCCAGCTAAAGTAATAGGAATTAGACCTAAGACGATTCCAAATAAAGAAACTTCAATCATTTCAATTTTCTTTTGTTTTCATTTTTGAAAGGGAGAAAAGAGAGGTACTAGCTATTCCTAGCTCTTAATCTGTATTGCCGATGAATCTCAATGACCAAAATTGGGTAATTAACACGGTAAGGAACTATCGAACATATGAAATACCATAGAAATCCTTTTTTATAAAAAAATCTTCATTCAATTCATTTCAAATAAGTCGTATTTTGCTTAGACCAATAAATATAACTGAGGTTATAGTTAAAGCTGCTAGTAGAAAACCGAAATAACTAGTTATAGTAGGCATGAAGGGACTCAATAAAATATGTTTTTTTATACATATGTTTCTAAAGTACTTCCCTAAGTTTCAATAAAAAAAATTTTTTAAAGATAGATAAAAATACTAGTTCCAAGAATCAAAAAATTCAATTGAAAATTTGTGAGTTATCAATCATTATCGGTGGTATGAACAAAAATAGAGAAAATGAACAAGAACTAAATTCATCGTCTTTGGCATCTGCACCATCTCAGGATTCAGAATTCACTTAACTGATTCATTGAAAAACTCTTTAAGAAATTATTAAGAAAAAAATAATACATAAAAAAAGAACTCTATTATATAACTTCAGTCAAAACATAGAACTTTTTTTGAATAAACATGTAAAAATTTTCAAAGAAGTTGTTTGATTCTTTTTTTTTTTTTAAGTGACCTTAGAACCTAGAATACGCCCCCTTCTACTTTATTCAAATTGAATTTATTTCAATTTGAATAAAGTAGATTAATATAGTAGAGCAGTTTTCTTCATTTAATCTATCGAATGAGACCAAAAAGAGGTATCCTACACGGAGAACGAGATCAGTCAAAAAAATATTTATTTATTTTAACTAGATTTTTAAAACTTGTAATTAGCAATTTCCATTATCGTTTCCTTTCTAGGTTTTAGGTTTTTTTCTTTCGAGATTATATAGAAAATAGAGTGAAAAACCCATCATCTTTGTAGTTAGTTAAAGAAAGAAAAAACCTTTGAATTGAATACAACAAAATAATCCACGCATTACAAAGATTTAGTATTATTATTTTTTTATTATTTGTTGTTCTTTTTAATTAATCAAAAACTATTCTTCCTTTTCTTGTTACTGGAAATTCATTCCTTAAAATAAAATAAAAAGCAAAAAAAAGGGGGGGGGGGGGGAT